CTTTCAAAATTAAAACAAAGAAGTAATCACTCAATTTCCCCTTTTAGGATGACTCACAATTCTATAGTTCTATATATAGATTTATATCGATTAGGTATCATGCAAACCCTTTCTATACTAATAAAATAGAACCTTACTCTAAATCTAATAAAAATTTCCTTTTTTCGATTTTAGAAGTTCATTGAACTTGAAGAAGTTCTATTTGTATTTGTTCAATAAATTTACCTATATTTTTGTTTGTCCACTACTTAACATGATAAATCGAAAAAAGGTTATGATAAACCGAGAAAAAAATGGAAACTACGAATAGTCATTTTTGACGAACAGGATCAAGAATCATTATTAATTCGACACAAGAAGGGGTTGGGGAAAATCCCTTTTCTTGTGTCAAGGACTAGGAGACGAACAACCCCCCCCCCCTAAAATAAAACCCTTTGTTCCTTTCATTTATACTTTGGTTTATATTTTCCGCTTATTTATCTTTTGTTTTGATTCTATTCGAATAGAAAACTACTGATTCATTCTATATCACTTCGATTTGGATTGAAAAAACAAAGAAGAGATAAGTAAAATAAAAGAGTCTTCTTCACAATATACATATCATGACCGGTATAAGTAATTCCCGAAATCCGGTAGAAAAAAAAAGAAACAAACAAAATTTTTTTGATCATACACAATTACATAATACATAATATAATTATTACATAATATAATTGCCAACAAGAGTTTGTTTCTTTTTAGAGCTTGATGTTGAAAAATCCGCGGATCTAGAAATTCATTTCGGACAATTGAACCTTCTCAAACTGTTTCTTTTTAAGAACTAAAAATATTTGTGCCAAAATAACAGATGCCAAGAAGAGCAAAAGGCCTTGGACACGTAATGGATCTTGAAGTACTACTTCCGCATCCCCCTGACCAAACCCGCCCACATTAGGATTACTCGTTAATGGTTGATCAAGTTTGATGGATTCGCCCTCGGAAACAAGAAGTTCCGGCCCTGGAGGGATAATATCAACCACTTGACGCCCATCCGATGCCTCCACTATGGTTATTTCGTACCCCCCTTTCTCTTTTCGTATGATTTTGCTTACTATACCTGCTGCTGTAGCATTATAAACATTATTGTTACTCTTGCTCCCGTCGGGATAAATCTGACCCCTTCCTCTGTTCCCGCCTACATATATGGGATATTTTAAGAAGTGAACATCTTTCTTAGTAGCGGGGTCCGGGGAAAGAATAGGAAAGGTGATTTCACTATATTTCTGACCAGGAACAGGACCTATCACAAGAATATTTTTTTTAGTAGGGCGGTAACTTTGAAAAGCCAGATTTCCTATCTTTTCTTTAATCTCAGGCGAAATACGATCGGGGGGGGCTAGTTCAAACCCCTCGGGTAAAATAAGAACAGCCCCTACATTCAAAGCTCCTTTTTTACCATTAGCAAGAACTTGTTTCACTTGCAGATCATAGGGAATTCGAACAACTGCTTCAAATACAGTATCCGGAAGTACTGCTTGTGGAACCTCGATATCCACGGGTTTATTAGCTAAATGGCAATTGGCACATACAATACGGCCAGTTGCTTCTCGTGGATTTTCATAACCCTGCTGTGCAAAAATGGGATAGGCATTTGAAATGGGTGCCTGAGTTATTATATATATCATTATCATGAGCGATACGGAAATGGATCGAGTAATCTCTTTCTTTATCGACGAAAAGGTTTTTTTAGTTTGCATGGTCCAATCATTGATCCCGAAATTTTCTACAATAAAATTAGGTAGGTCGCTAGTAGAGTTCCCTATCTATAATTTTGCTATTTAATGAAATAATTTTTCTGAAATATTGGAGAAATCGCTTGGCTGGGTAGAAAGATTAAGTACAATTTTGAATGTTTTGCTTATGTACAAAGTACCAAATATTCTAATTAGGTCGGTCGATCATTTTTCAGTCGTTCATTGAATGATAAATCACTACAAGTGAAGGAGATACACGATTTAAATAACGAAAGATCCAATATTTAAAAATTGTATCTAAAATGACTGGAAAAGTAGAAACAAGACCGGATATAATTTGATCATTATGAGCAAATCCAAAATCTTTGTAGACAGAGCCAATCATTAATTCCCAACCGTGGGGCGAATGGAATCCTATACATAAATCAGTTAATAAAAGAATAGAAAAAGCTTTTATTGTGTCGCTTAAGTTATATAGGAATTCTTGAACCCAAGAGTTAAGAATAACAAGTTCTTCATTACCTAAAATAGAATAACCACTTAGAATAACGAAACAGATTATATTTGTCGAGAAGTGTAAAATTGTATGGATACGATCCTCATTGTGCATCTTGATCAATTGGATCGTTTCTTTGTAGATTTCAACGCGAAGCTTTTGTAAATGCGTTTCCGGGCATTCCTTTATCATTTCCTCCAAACGAAGGAGTTCCTCTAAGTCTATGAATTTTTTTAGAATACTCTTTTCTTGAATATCATTCAAAAAAATTTCGGATTGCCTAATATTCCACCAATTCGTAATCCAAGATTCCAGACTTTTTTTAAATGAGAGAGAGATCCACCAAGGCAAAAATACTATAGATGCAAGATATAGAAGGGAAATGAATACTTTCTTTTTTGCCATTTTTTCGTCTGTGAATTTTTGAAGTTTTAATGAACTCACCCCATGCGTCGACTCTATATGATACTAATATTTCTATCAAGCATAAGTTATATTCCAAGTCATCTAGCCCATTAATCTATTTCAGAGTTTTTATTTGTGATGCAGTATAGCGGTTAGTCCTTGAATCTAGAAAGAATACAGAAATAGAATAAGAAAGAGCCCACTTCAAATTAATATTAGTCGGATTTCGAGACGAAAGAACTCCTGTTCTATTAAAAAAAATATCAAATATTTCGAAAAAAAAAATTATGGACACAAAAATTTTCGTTTTAGGGTTGTTTCGTATACGTTTACTTTGGCTCGAATAAGCGTTCGGAAGAAACTTCCGTTAACTTATGGTATAGAAACTTATGGTATAGAAAAAAAAGAGGATTCTTGAGTTTTTTCCCTCTTGCAAAGTATTAATTCTTCAGTTTCTTTTTTCAAAATACTTCAATTGGTACGCGCAAGAAATAGGCCAATTCCGCAGCTTTTTGCTCAATTTCTCGTGGAGTCAAATTCTCATCAGTACGTGTCAAGGGAATGGCCCCCTGGCCTCTGATTTCCATATAAAGGACCCGACGAGCAAAAAGACCCTCTTTATTTTCTATTCTGATGGACTGAATGTCTTTCATAAGGAATCGGAGGAATATGCGACGGTTTTTTCCAGGGAATCCCCAACGAAAAATACACACTATGCCCTCTTTTATATCGAATCGATCATAACCACTACCTACATTCCACGAAATTGTGCACCACAAGTAGGAACTAATAAAAAGACCCGCGATCCCATAGAAAGACATCACGATCCCTTGTGGAAAAAAATGGATTTGCTGAGAAGGAAATAAAGATATAAAATTCCTACCAAAATAACTGGAGGTTCCAACCAATACAAACCCTAATGAACCTAAAAAAAGAATAAGGGCCCAGCCGAAATTACTTATTTTTCGAGATCCCGCTATAAGTTCTATCCATATACGTTCTGATCGCCAACTCATATTCTCACTAGACCTAGTTGCATTTTATTGGAATTGGAAAAATAACAAAAATAAATTGGATTTTACTTTTTTTGTTTCCGAAGTAACTTTCATCAACCAGCACTACTATGATGTGAACCTTTAAGAATAATTCATCGAATTGCTTAGATCCAAACTAAAATAATAACATCTCTTTCATACGATTTCCTATAGCTATCCACATATATATAGATATATTGACTTTACGTTTCCGAAATTCTCCCCGATGCCGATCCATTTGAAAAATGAATTTACCCATATATCATGTTTACACATACATAAGAGCTTATGCTAGAAAGAAGCAACATGTTATACCATATTCTACTAAATAGATATGGGTGTTATGATCCAAATCAGTTTCAAAAAAAAAAATGGATAAGATTTGTCCCTATAGTATCTAAAAAATCTTGTTTTTTTGAACATGAAGAGATAAAGAAACCATTGCAATTGCCGGAAATACTAAGCCTACTAAAGGCACAAAAATGGAGGGAAAGTTGTTGAGAGTTATCATTGAATGGGTACCTCGATTTAATATTTGTACCTGTTATTTTTATTTATTGTTTTATATTAATATTTTTATTTTAACCTTATATTGTTATAAAGATATCTTATAATTCATATATAATATTTATATAAATATAATTATTATATTATACTTATATTATACTAAGTATACCTAAGTGAGTATATACTTAAATAAGGAATATATAAGTATATGTTTTAATATAAGTATTTTTTTAATAAATATTTATTAAAAAATTCAATAAATGTGTAAAAATAAATGTGTAAATAAAAAATATGTAAATAAACGGACTTATTCACCTTTCTACATGTTTCTACACGAAATATATGTATGATAATCCACTTTTTTATTATTCATAATATTAGTTATTTTCTTGTTCTTGTCTTATAATTTAATAATTTTCATTTCAAAAAATGGATTCCGTTTTATTAATATAATATGAAATTAATTATTAAATTAAGACTCTACTCTACGGCTCTACTTAATCTAAGTTTGATTCAAAGGAAAGAAAGCATGTAGCCGAAATAATTCACTCAGAACGCCCTTTAAAGGATTACGTGGTACGATTGGATCGAATAAGCCCTTATGGAATAAATATTCAGCCACTTGTGAATCCTCAGGTACTGTCTTATTCAATGTTTGTTCAATTACTCTTTTACCCGCAAATGCAATGTAAGCGTTGGGTTCGGCAATAATGATATCTCCCAACATACCAAAACTAGCCGTCACTCCACCTGTGGTAGGGGATGTAAGGATTGCGACATAAAATAACTTTTTATTTGATTGATAATCATATAAAGCGGAAGATA